GGTAAAATTATGTTGGATTTTTTAGCATTGAGAAATTTACCTAAAAACTTAGTAGAGGTTTTTAGGCTAATATTTGGGCAAATTTTTACGGGGGGGTAAACGCGAGATGCATATATATATATACATAATGCGGATGGCTAACCCACATCTCAACTTGGTGGCCTGCACGTTCTCGAACCTTCCTTGGTTTCGGGGTTTGACAAGGATAACAGGATTTGCTGAGCGTAGGGGGTAGGGGGGTTTGTCGCGCAAAAGCCAAAAGGGGGGGCATCTATATCAGGGTAAGTTGAAGAAGAGATGAATGTATTATGCACTTGATTGAGTAATATGTAATTCTTAAGTTATGTCTTTTAATAATGAACCTACTTTAACTTAAGCAAGGAAATGTACAACCTTGATATATTAGTTGCGCCTGCACTCTGAGATGCAAGATGAAAGGAAACCAAAAAAAGAAACCCTATGCATATAAAAGAATGCTCGGCATGTGGGGTAATGAGGAGTATGTAATTACACCATTAACCGGATGCAAGTAAAATTTAAGAATAGTGGATCTTCATAGGTAAGTACCTGAAAGAGAAACCAGATACAAGGAATAGTTCATAATATACCTTATCTACATATTGTGTCCCTGATTCTATCATTAATAATATGCCTTATATGAACCGGTTGGTGGTCTCTTACTACATTAATATGATTTAACTTAAATCTTAGTTGTATATTTCAAGGAAACATGTGTGAGCCATATCTAGGGGAATTATCTATTTCTTAAGTTAAAATAAAATTTTTGTGAATTTAACAATTTGCTTTATGTACGTCTTGAACGTTAGTACTTGCTTTTAGGTTAAAATAAATGAATGGTGATAATACATATATATGTACTAACACAATACATGATATTGTGCATACTATGCACTACCATGTATTTTACCATCAGAAGATAGTTTAATTTAGAATTCTGGCTTTGGGAGCCAGGGGTGGGAGTTAAAATCTCCTTTTTCTGGGCGCTAGGAGGGAATTTAACCCTCGATCTTCGGATTACAAGACCGATGCTTTAAAACTAAGCTACTAGGGCAGGCTCATTTCAATGCTTTGTTTTCCATTCACCCTGCTAGTGGAATAAGAATGAGGAAGAGTGCAAAGTATAGAATGGATGCGACTTGGCCAATAATAATATATGGGTGTTCTACGGGTATGCCTCCAATTCATGTTAGAATGACCATGTCTGCAACTAGGGTTCAGAATAAGAATTGTGTTATAGGACGGAAAGTTAGTCCTCGTTGTTTTGAGGTATGTAAGATTGGCACAACTATTAGCACTAAAATACTGAATAATAATGCAAGAACCCCTCCTAATTTATTTGGAATGGATCGGAGAATAGCGTAGGCAAATAAGAAGTATCATTCTGGCTGAATATGTGGGGGTGTCACGAGTGGGTTTGCTGGGGTAAAATTTTCTGGGTCACCTAGTAGATTAGGTGAAAATAATGCTAGCGAAGTGAGGGCTAGTAACATGATTACAAAGCCAAGAAGGTCTTTATATGAGAAGTATGGGTGGAAAGAAATTTTATCTGCGTCGGAGTTTAATCCGGTCGGGTTATTTGATCCCGTTTCGTGTAGAAATAGTAGGTGTAGGAGGGTTGCGCCGGCTACAACGAATGGCAGGAGGAAGTGGAATGCGAAGAATCGTGTGAGAGTTGCGTTGTCTACTGAAAAGCCGCCTCAGATTCATTGGACAAGAGTGTCTCCTATATAAGGGACTGCTGAGAGGAGATTTGTAATTACGGTGGCACCTCAAAAGGACATTTGTCCTCATGGAAGTACGTAGCCGACGAAGGCTGTTATTATAACTAGAAGAAATAGGACTACGCCAATATTTCAGGTTTCTTTGTAAAGATATGACCCGTAGTATAGGCCTCGTGCAATATGTATATAAAGGCAGATAAAGAAGAATGATGCTCCATTAGCATGTAAGTTTCGAATAAGTCAGCCGTAGTTAACGTCTCGGCAGATGTGGGTTACTGATGAAAATGCGGTGGAGATATCAGAGGTGTAGTGTATGGCTAGAAATAATCCCGTGAGGATTTGGGTAATTAAACATAATCCTAGGAGGGATCCGAAGTTTCATAGTGTTGAAATGTTAGATGGTGTTGGGAGGTCGACTAGTGCGTCATTAGCGATTTTTATTAGTGGGTGGGTTTTTCGTAGGCTTGCCATTAGTTCCTGTAGTTGAATAACAACGGTGGCTCTTCAAGTCATTGGTCTCGGTTAAAATCTGAGCAAGAATTATGACCTATTTCGTGTTTTTATTACTGGTAGCTTTAATTGTGGGTTTGATTGCTGTTGCATCTAATCCTACGCCCTATTTTGCCGCTTTAGGCTTGGTGGTGGCGGCGGGGGTTGGGTGTGGGGTATTAGTTGGTTGTGGGGGGTCCTTCTTATCTCTAGTTTTATTTTTAATTTATTTAGGAGGGATGCTTGTAGTGTTTGCTTATTCGGCAGCTTTGGCTGCTGAACCTTTTCCGGAAGCTTGGGGGAGTCGTTCGGTAGCCGGATATGTACTAGTTTATTTGGTTGGTGTTGTTCTAATAGCGGGGGTTTTTTGAGGGGGTTGATATGAAGGTTCTTGGGTAATTATTGATGGACTTAAGGAGTTTTCTATGTTGCGGGGAGATGTTGGGGGTGTGGCAATAATATATTCTTTTGGGGGTGCAATGTTAGTTATTTGTGCTTGGGTATTGCTTTTAACGTTGCTTGTGGTGTTGGAGCTTACTCGGGGCCTAAGTCGGGGTACTCTTCGGGCAGTTTAAATAAGGACTAGGAGAATAGCTAGGGCTACGGTCAGAAGGAAGATGGTTAAATATGTTTTAATTATCCCTCGTGTGATGTTACCTAGTATTTTTGCTATTATCATTTGTGTGAGCGTTAATCCTTTTGGTCCGGCGGTTTGGAATCAGGTTTGATCAAGTTTCGTGGCAGCTGACTGTCCTAGAGTTAGGTTGGCTTTTGGGGAAAATCGGTGTACTAATGAAGGGAAGTATCCTAGTATGTTTGAAAAGTGGTGGGTGGAGGTTATTGGGGTAATTTTAAGTTGTTTGTTGGTTATGGCTGCAAGTTCTATGGCTACTAGGAGTCCAATAATAGTTACGATCAGGGCTGCCATTTTTAGGGTTGTAGGTATTGTTATAATGGGTGTGCTTGAGGGTAGGAAGTTATAGGTAATAATAAGTCCTGCAACAATGCTTCCTCAGGCAAGTCGTTTGATAGGATTAATCACCAGCGGGTTGTTTTCATTAATGGGAGAAAGTGGCAGGAATCGAGGGGATCCCATAGTTACAAAATATACAACTCGGAAGCTATAAACTGCGGTGAATGAGGTAGCAATTAGTGTTAAAGTTAGGGCTCAGGCGTTAAGGTAAGAGGTGTTTAGGGCTTCAATAATGGCATCTTTTGAGAAGAATCCGGCTAGAAAGGGGGTGCCTGTTAGTGCTAGGCTGCCAATTGTAAGGTAGGTTGAGGTGGCAGGTATAAGTTTGTAAAGGCCTCCTATTTTTCGGATGTCCTGTTCGTCGTTTAGGCTGTGGATAATAGACCCGGAGCATAGGAAGAGTATGGCTTTGAAGAAAGCGTGCGTACAAATATGAAGGAATGCTAGTTGTGGTTGATTTAGGCCAATTGTAACCATTATTAGACCGAGTTGGCTGGATGTTGAGAACGCCACAATTTTCTTGATATCATTTTGGGTGAGGGCACAGGTGGCGGTAAATAAAGTGGTTAGTGCTCCAAGGCATAAACAAATTGTTAGTGCCAGTTGGTTGTTTTCCATAAGGGGGTGGAGGCGAATTAATAGGAAGATTCCGGCGACAACTATGGTGCTAGAGTGGAGTAGGGCCGAGACTGGTGTGGGGCCTTCTATGGCAGAAGGGAGTCAGGGGTGTAGGCCAAATTGGGCCGATTTTCCTGTTGCTGCTAGGATGAGCCCGATTAGGGGAATTGTTATGTCGAAGTTTTTTGATAAAAAGAAGATTTGTTGAATTTCTCAGGAGTTTAGGTTTATTGCGAATCAGGCTATAGCTAAGATTAGTCCGATATCCCCTACTCGGTTGTAAATAACAGCCTGGAGGGCTGCTGTATTGGCGTCTGCTCGTCCGTGTCATCAGCCGATTAATAGGAAGGATATAATTCCGACTCCTTCTCAGCCAATAAATAGTTGAAATATATTATTAGCTGTAACAAGTGTAATTATGGCGACTAAAAACAATAGTAAATATTTAAAGAACCGGTTTATGTTGGGGTCAGAGTGTATATATCATAATGCAAATTCTAAGATAGATCAGGTGACGTAGAGGGCAATAGGAGTGAAGATAAGGGAGTAGTGGTCGAATTTAAAGCTGATGTTTACGTCAAATATTTGTGTGTTCATTCAGTGTCAATTTGTAGTAATGCTTTCTACTCCTTGATCGAGGAAAATTATAAGTGGCAGTAGGCTGATGAAGAATGCGGTGCTGACCGCAGTTTTGACATGTGTGCGTGCTCATTCTGGTTTTTGAGGATTTGGACTTAATGTTGTTAGTAGAGGAAATACAAGGGTTGCGAAGACTAAAATGAGTGAGGATGATATTATTAGGGCTGCTAGGCTCATAGCTTTTGCTTGGATTTGCACCAAGAGTTTTTGGTTCCTAAGACCAATGGATGAACTGTTATCCTTCAAAAGCGTAAGGAAGCCGAGGACTTTAACCTCGGTACATAAGGATTAGCAGTACTTACTGATGTCTGTCCTTCCTTGGTGAGTAAGGGGATTTTAACCCCTATCTTTAGAATCACAATCTAATATTTTGGTTAAACTATACTTACTAGTAACACCACCCTCACATGAGCTCTGGTTTTGTTACAAGGAGAATTACTGGAATAAGATGAAGGGCTATTAACAAGTGTTCTCGGGTGTGGAATGGTGGAAGTTTTATAATGTGGTTTGGTGCTGGGCCGCGTTGAGATATTAAGAATATGTAAAGCGAGTAGCCGGCGGTGATTAGTGTTCCTAGTCCTGTAAGTGCGATGGTTCAAGGAGATCAGTTGAAAAGGGTTGTGATAATTATAAGTTCTCCTATTAAATTAGGGAGAGGCGGTAGTGCTAGGTTAGCCAGATTCGCAATAAATCATCAGACTGCTGTTAGTGGAAAAATTATTTGTAATCCTCGGGCAAGAATTATTGTTCGACTATGAGTTCGTTCATAGGCTGTATTAGCTAAGCAGAATAGTATAGAGGATACTAGGCCGTGGGCAATTATAAGAATGATTGCCCCTGAAAAGCCTCATGGGGTTTGAATCAGAATTCCTCCGGCTACGAGGCCTATATGGCTTACAGAGGAGTAGGCGATTAGTGATTTAAGGTCTGTTTGTCGTAGGCAAATGGATCCTGTTATGATAATGCCTCATAGTGCTAGAATAATGAAAGGGTAAATTAGTTCTTTAGAGAGGGGGTCTAGCATAACTATTATTCGTATCATTCCATATCCTCCGAGTTTTAGTAGAACCGCTGCTAGTACTATAGATCCTGCAACGGGGGCCTCTACATGCGCTTTTGGTAGTCATAGGTGTACTCCGTACAGTGGTATTTTTACTAGAAAGGCGATTAAGCAGCCTGCTCATCAAATTTTGTGGCCTCAGGAGTCTAGTAATAATGGTTGGGCATATTGGATTACTAGCATAGATAAGGTTCCTGTGGACTGTTGGAGAAGAAGTAAGGCGACTAAAAGTGGGAGGGATCCGGCTAGGGTATAAAATAGGAAGTAGGTCCCCGCGCTGAGGCGTTCAGTCTGGTTACCCCATCGAGTGATAATAATGAGAGTAGGAATAAGTGTGGCTTCAAATATAATGTAAAATATAATAATCTCTGTGGCGCCGAATGCTATGATTAAGAAAGTTTGGAGGGAGGTGAGAAGTGTAATGTAAAGGCGTTGTCGGCTGATTGGTTCGGGGCTGATATGGTTCTGGCTGGCTAAGATTATTAGAGGAAGAAGTCAGCACGTCAATACTAAGAGTGGGGTAGATAAGGGGTCTGTGGCCAAGTATGAGCCGGATGTGGTCCATCCAGTTTCTGATGTTCACTTAAGTCAGGTGAGGCTAATGAGGGCAATTGAAAGACCGTGGGTAGTTGTAGTTGTTCACAATCATTTAGAGGGAACTAGTCAAATTGTTGGGAATAGCATGATCGTAGGGATTAATACTTTTAGCATTGCAGGAGGTTAAGGTTTTGTAGGCGGTCCGTGCCGTGGGTGCGAGCTGTGGCTACTAGGAGTGCAAGGCCCGTACTTGCCTCGCAGGCGGAAAAAGCTAGTAATAGTATAGGGGCTGTGGAAAAGCTTGTTGATTCGAATTGTAGGGTTCATAGGGCTAGTGCAATGAACAGAGATAGTATTATCCCTTCTAGACATAGTAGCGCAGAGAGTAAATGTGTGCGATGAAATGCTAGTCCTATTAGCCCTAAAATAAAGGCTGAGCTAAAGCTAAAGTGTACTGGTGTCATAAGGGGGTCGTGGACTTTAACCACGATTTTCTGAGCCGAAATCAGAGGTCTTCTTTGGACTAACTCCCTATTCTGCTCATTCTAGGCCTCCTTGGGTTCATTCATAAATTAACCCAAGGGTTAATAGTATTAGGACTGCAGTAGCCCAAAAGAATGTTCCGGTTGGGTTGTGGAGTTGATCTCCTCAAGGTAGGGGGAGGAGAAGGGCAATTTCTAGGTCAAATAAGAGGAATAAAATTGCTACTAAGAAGAATCGAAGGGAGAAGGGTAGTCGGGCAGATCCTAGTGGGTCAAATCCACACTCATAAGGAGAGAGTTTTTCTGCATCTGGATTTATTTGTGGTAATCAGAAGGACACAATTGCTAGAATTGATGATAGGGCGATTGTAATAATAAAGATAGTTGTAATTAGATTCATTATCTTTCCCTGGGGTTTAACCAAGACTAAATGATTGGAAGTCACTTGTACTAACTTTAATACTAGAAAGATATGAGCCTCATCAGTAGATGGATACGTAGAGGAATAGTCACACTACGTCAACAAAATGTCAGTATCAGGCAGCGGCTTCAAAGCCGAAGTGGTGTTCGGATGTAAAGTGGTATTGAATTTGACGGAGAAGGCACACAGCCAGGAAGGTTGAGCCGATAATGACATGTAGTCCGTGGAATCCTGTAGCGACGAAGAATGTAGAGCCGTATACTCCGTCTGCAATTGTAAAAGGCGCCTCGTAGTACTCTATGGCCTGAAGAGCAGTGAAATAGAATCCTAGAATAATTGTAAGTGCGAGAGATTGAATAGCTTGCTTTCGTTCACCTTCTATAATGCTGTGGTGGGCTCATGTGACTGTTACTCCAGATGCTAATAATACAGCTGTATTAAGGAGAGGCACTTCAAATGGGTCTAGTGTAGTGATTCCTGTAGGGGGTCAACATCCTCCTAGCTCAGGAGTTGGTGCTAGGCTTGAGTGATAAAAGGCTCAAAAGAAGCCTAAGAAGAAGAATACTTCAGAGGTAATAAATAGAATTATACCATAACGCAGTCCTTTCTGCACTGGTGGTGTGTGGTGTCCTTGGAAGGTCCCTTCCCGAATAATGTCACGTCATCATTGGAATATTGTGAGAAGTAGAAGAATTAGTCCAAGAGTTATTAGTGTTACTGAGTGGAAGTGAAACCAGATTGCTAGGCCGGATGTTATTAGTAGAGCACCGACGGCTCCGGTTAGTGGTCATGGGCTTGGATCAACCATATGATATGCATGTGCTTGGTGGGCCATTAAACGTTTTCTTGTAGGTAGAGGCTTAGGAGTAGTACAAATACGTAGGCTTGAATCATGGCTACTGCGACTTCTAGAAGTGTTAATAGGAAAAGAACGGCGGCGGTCAGAATTGCTACTGTTGGTATTATAGGTAATAATACAAATACAGCTGTAGCGATGAGTTGAATTAGCAGGTGGCCTGCGGTTAAGTTGGCTGTAAGTCGAACTCCTAGCGCTAGTGGTCGAATAAATAGGCTAATTGTTTCGATAATAATTAGTACTGGAATTAATGGAATAGGGGTTCCTTCTGGTAGAAGGTGTCCAAGGGCGACTGTTGGTTGGTTTCGCATGCCAATGATTACTGTGGCAAGTCATAGTGGTACAGCAAGTCCTATATTTAGAGATAGTTGTGTTGTTGGTGTGAAGGTATATGGGAGAAGGCCTAACATATTAATAGTAATAAGGAAAATTATTAAAGAGGCCAGTAATAGTGCCCATTTATGTCCTCCTACATTTAGGGGCAGTATAAGCTGATTGGTAAACCGATTAATAAATCATGTTTGAACAGTAATAAGTCGGTTATTTACTCACCGAGCTGGTGGAGTTGGAAATAGTACTCATGGCAGTGCAATTGCAATAGCGATGAGTGGAATTCCTAGGAAGGATGGGCTTGCGAATTGGTCGAAAAAGCTTACTATCATGGTCAGTTTCAGGGTTCAGTTTTATGTTTTTCTTCACTTATTGGGGCCGGCTCATTTGGTGCTGTGTGGTTTAAGATTTTGGTTGGGATAATAGTGAGGAAGACGATTCATGAAAATACTAGAATTGCGAATCAAGGGTTGGGGTTGAGTTGGGGCATTTCACTAGAGGTGGTCGGTAGTCACCAAACTTTGGCTTAAAAGGCCAACGCTTTGTCCAATAATTAGCTTTCTAGTGAGGCGTCTTCTAGTATTAATGAGGATCAGCTTTCGAAGTGTTCTAGTGGGACAGCCTCAACTACAATAGGCATAAAGCTGTGGTTGGCGCCACAGATTTCAGAACATTGTCCATAAAATACACCTGGGCGTGAGGCGATAAAGGCAGTTTGATTTAATCGCCCGGGCACGGCATCTATTTTTACACCTAAAGATGGAACGGCTCAAGAATGTAATACGTCTTCTGCGGATACTAAAACACGAACTGGTGATTCTATCGGAACTACTATTCGGTGGTCTGTTTCTAGGAGTCGGAATTGACCGGGTGTAAGATCTTGCGTTGGGACTATATAGGAGTCAAATCCTAGGTCTTCATAGTCGGTATATTCGTAGCTTCAATATCATTGGTGCCCTATAGCTTTAATTGTTAGGTGGGGATCATTGATTTCATCTATAAGATATAAAATACGAAGGGAAGGGAGGGCAATTAAAACTAGAATGACAGCTGGTAGGACTGTTCATACAATTTCGATTTCTTGGGAGTCTAAAATATACTTATTGGTAAGCTTGGTCGAGACCATCGCAATAATAATATATAGTACTAAGATACTAATTAAGAGTACAATTATTAGGGCGTGGTCATGGAAGTGAAGAAGTTCTTCTATAACGGGTGATGCCGCGTCTTGGAATCCTAGTTGTGTGGGATGTGCCATTAAGCCTTGGGCTTAAGACATACAGGGGTTTAACCTGCAATTTCACCTCGACAAGGTGATGTAATATACACATTTTACTAATGTCTTTAGAAGAAAGTGACAGAGTGGTTATGTGACTGGCTTGAAACCAGTACATGGGGGTTCAATTCCTCCCTTTCTCGTTAGTTTGATTGAACTTGTACAAATGCTGGTTCCTCAAATGTGTGGTAGGGTGGAGGGCAGCCATGAAGTCATTCTACGTTTGTTATGGTTAACTCTACTGAGGCTACTTCCCGTTTGGCGGCGAAGGCTTCTCAGAGAATAAATAGGAACATAATTACTGCCACTAGTGAGATGAGTGACCCAATAGATGATACTGTATTTCATAGGGCATAGGCATCTGGATAATCAGAGTATCGTCGTGGTATCCCTGCTAGGCCTAGGAAGTGTTGTGGGAAGAATGTAAGGTTTACGCCAATAAATATGATTCCAAAGTGAATTTTTGTTCAAGTGTCATTTAATGTGTACCCTGAGAAGAGCGGGAATCAGTGAACGAAGGCTGCTATGATGGCAAATACGGCACCCATTGATAATACATAATGGAAGTGGGCAACTACGTAATATGTGTCGTGGAGAACAATATCAAGTGATGAATTAGCTAAGACAATTCCTGTTAATCCTCCCACTGTAAAAAGGAAAATAAATCCTAGGGCCCACAACATAGGAGTTTCCCATTTAATAGAACCTCCGTGAAGGGTGGCGAGTCAGCTAAATACTTTTACACCAGTTGGAATGGCAATAATTATTGTTGCGGATGTGAAGTAGGCACGAGTGTCTACGTCCATTCCAACAGTAAACATGTGGTGAGCTCAAACAATAAATCCAAGGAGGCCAATAGCCATCATAGCTCAAACTATTCCTATGTAGCCAAATGGTTCTTTTTTACCGGCGTAGTAGGCCACGACATGTGAAATAATACCAAATCCGGGTAAAATAAGAATATAAACTTCTGGATGACCAAAGAATCAGAATAAGTGTTGATATAAGATTGGGTCTCCTCCTCCTGCTGGGTCGAAGAATGTGGTATTAAGATTACGATCTGTAAGAAGTATTGTAATTCCAGCAGCTAAAACTGGTAATGATAGAAGTAGCAGGACGGCTGTTACTAGCACGGCTCACACAAAGAGGGGTGTTTGGTACTGGGAAATGGCTGGGGGTTTCATGTTAATAATTGTAGTAATGAAGTTGACTGCCCCTAGAATTGATGACACACCTGCTAGGTGGAGGGAGAAGATTGTTAAATCTACTGATGCTCCTGCGTGGGCGAGATTGCCTGCAAGTGGTGGGTATACTGTTCATCCTGTTCCAGCGCCAGCTTCAACACCAGAAGAGGCTAGTAGTAGTAGGAACGATGGGGGTAGAAGTCAGAAGCTTATATTGTTTATTCGTGGGAATGCCATATCAGGCGCACCAATTATTAGTGGGACGAGTCAGTTTCCAAACCCTCCAATAAGAATTGGCATTACTATAAAGAAAATTATTACGAAGGCGTGGGCAGTAACGATGACGTTATAAATTTGGTCATCGCCTAAAAGTGACCCGGGTTGGCTTAGTTCGGCCCGAATAAGGAGGCTTAGGGCAGTCCCCACTATTCCAGCTCAGGCACCAAATACAAGATAAAGGGTACCAATGTCTTTGTGGTTTGTAGAAAAGAATCAGCGCGTAATTGCCACAGGTAGGGTAGCCGAGCGTTTAGGCGGTGGGTTGTAGCCCCGAAGACAGAGGTTTAAGTCCTCTCCCTATCACAGCCCCGTGGTGGAGAACACGTTGGATTGCAAATCCAGAGACGCAGAATAATACCCTGCCGGGGCTTTTCCCGCCTTTCTCGGTTAACGGCGGGAAAAGTAGATGGATGCTCGCTGGTTTGAGCGCTTAGCTGTTAACTAAGAGTTTGTAGGATCGAGGCCTTCCCATCTAGAAAGGCCTTAGTTTAATAAAAACATTTGATTTGCAATCAGAAAATGCAAGATAGACTCTTGTAGGTCTTATCAGGGACTAGAAGATTTTCACTTCTGCTTAGGGCTTTGAAGGCCCTTGGTCTGATGCTATCCTAAGTCCCTAGGTAACTAATATCACGATAGTCGGGGATACGGGCAGGAGGCCAAGTGCCATTGTAGAAAATAGGGCCAGGGGTAAAGAGGTTTGAGTTGTTTGGACTCGTCAAGGGGTGGTTGCAGCAGTAGTATTGGGGGAGATGGTGAGTGTTATGGCGTAACAAAGCCGTAAATAAAAGTATAGGCTAAGAAGGGCAGCTAGAGCCATGATTGTGGCGGTAAGGGGGAGGCTTTGTTTTGCTAATTCTTGTAAAATTAATCACTTTGGTATGAATCCTGTGAGTGGGGGTAGTCCCCCTAATGACAATAATACTAGGGCAGTGGTTGCGGTTAAGGTAGGGCTTTTCGATCAAACTACTGCGAGGGTGCTGACTTTTGTGGCGGATGAAATTTTTAGGGTGAGGAATGCTGCGGATGTTATTAAGATGTATATTAGTAGTGCAAGGAGGGTAAGTTGAGGGGCATATTGAAGAACAATAATTATTCAGCCCATGTGGGCGATTGAGGAATAGGCTATAATTTTTCGCAGTTGGGTTTGGTTTAGGCCTCCTCATCCTCCAATTAGCGTTGATATTAGGCCTAGGGCTGTTAATAGCAGGGGATCAATAGTTTGGGCTGTTTGGATAATGAGGGCGAGTGGTGCAAGTTTCTGTCAGGTTGACAGAATTAGTCCTGTTAAAAGGTCTAGTCCTTGAAGTACTTCAGGTATTCAGAAGTGTATGGGGGCTAAACCAATTTTAAGTGCTAGAGCGGTAATAACTATTGTACTAGCGATGGGGTTCGATATGTTGTTCATATCTCATTCTCCTGTGATTCAGGCATTTGTTGTGCTTGCGAACAGAATTATGGCCGCTGCAGTAGCTTGGGTTAAAAAGTATTTCGTTGTTGCTTCTACTGCACGGGGGTGGTGATGTTGTGCTATAAGGGGAACAATCGCTAGGGTGTTGATTTCTAGTCCTATTCAAGCTAGTAATCAGTGAGAGCTAGCAAAGGTAAGGGTAGTTCCCAATCCCAGGCTGGATAGTAGGACTATTAGTACATAAGGATTCATTGATGGAGGAGGGAGTTTAACCATCATTTTCGGGGTATGGGCCCGAAAGCTTATTTAGCTGACCCCATCTTAGAAAGTGGTGTAGAGGAAGCACTAAGAGTTTTGATCTCTTGAGCATGGGTTCGACCCCCTTTTTTCTAAGAACTGAGGGGATTTTAACCCCTATTAGCCACTCTATCAAAGTGGTCCCTGGGCATTCGGGCACAGTTCCTGAGTTATAGTTGTGGAGGAAGGCCTGCTAGTGCAATTGGGAGGGAGATGTGTCATAAGACAAGGGCTAGTGTCAGGGGAAGGAAGTTTTTTCATACTAGGTGTATAAGTTGATCATATCGAAATCGTGGGTAGGAGGCTCGTACTCATAGGAATATAACTGAAAGGAATGCGGCTTTAACTATAAGGCCAATTGTTGTCAATTCTGGCATATTTGTAAAGTGGGACGTTCCTAGGAACAGCACGGCTGATAGGGTGTTTATAAGTAGAATATTTGCGTACTCGGCGAGAAAAAATAGGGCAAAGGGCCCTCCTGCATATTCTACGTTAAATCCTGAGACAAGTTCTGATTCACCTTCGGTTAAATCGAAGGGTGCTCGGTTAGTTTCTGCTAGGGTTGAAATATATCATATTGCGGCTAGAGGCCATGCAGGGGCTAGTAGTCAAATGCTTTCTTGGGCCGTGTTAAACGTTTGAAGGGTGTAACCTCCAGAGAAGATAATGACTGAGAGGAGAATAAGTCCAAGGCTTACCTCGTAGGAAATTGTTTGCGCCACTGCTCGTAGGGCTCCAATTAGTGCATACTTTGAGTTTGATGCTCACCCTGACCCAAGAATGGAATATACTGCGAGACTTGACAGGGCTAAGATAAATAGAATGCCCAGGTTGAGGTCAATTACAGGGTGGGGTATGGGTATGGGTGCTCATAGTGTTATAGCCAGGGTTAATGCGAGTATAGGGGTTGCCAAAAAGAGGACGGGTGATGAGGTGGAAGGGCGGACGGGTTCTTTAATAAATAATTTAACTCCGTCAGCGATAGGTTGTAGTAGGCCGTAAGGTCCTACCACATTAGGTCCTTTTCGCAGTTGCATATATCCTAATACTTTCCGTTCAAGTAGGGTCAGGAAGGCCACGGCTAATAGGACTGGGACAATGTAGGCGAGGGGGTTAATTAGGTGACTTATTAGAGTGTTTAGCATAAACTGGGAAGAGGATTTGAACCTCTGGTTTAAAGGGCTTAGGCCTTTCGCAATTTACCATGCTCTGCCACCCCAGTATGTCCTTCTTTCGGACGGCAGGGGTTTTGGCCCTCCCTTTACTTAATTTATTTGTTTTCATCAATTAGGGGTGGGGCATGCTTTAAGTATAGGCCCCTCTTTTCCGATCCTTTCGTACTAGGAAAAGTAGCGCTACAGATAGAAACTGACCTGGATTGCTCCGGTCTGAACTCAGATCACGTAGGACTTTAATCGTTGAACAAACGAACCCTTAATAGCGGCTGCACCATTAGGATGTCCTGATCCAACATCGAGGTCGTAAACCCCCTCGTCGATATGGACTCTGGGAGAGGATTGCGCTGTTATCCCTAGGGTAACTTGGTTCGTTGATCGGCTTTTCAGTCGGATCATTATTGGTCAGATGTTCTGCGGCTTATAGGTGTATCTCTTGGCTTTAGGGTTTAGCCCAGTCCACTCGGAGGCTTCTTTTTCCTCCGTGGTCGCCCCAACCGAAGGTAAAATTTTATTCACCATTAAGTTCTTGCTTTCTATGGAGTCGTTTAACGTGGTTAAATTTTGTACCTTAAGCTCCAAAGGGTCTTCTCGTCTTGTATAATTATACCCGCTTCTGCACGGATAGATCAATTTCACTGACTGGAGGGGGGAGACAGTTAAGCCCTCGTCTAGCCATTCATACAGGTCTCTATTTAAGAGACAAGTGATTGCGCTACCTTTGCACGGTCAAAATACCGCGGCCGTTGAACCCGTAGTCACTGGGCAGGCTGGACCTCCTATACTCAATGTAGTTGCAGGAGGCGATGTTTTTGGTAAACAGGCGAGGCTTGTGTTTGCCGAGTTCCTTCCCTCTCTTTTAGTCTTTCCCTTAAAAATAGCACTCCAGTGTGGGGTTAACGATTATTTAGTTGTGAGTTCTTCTTGAGGTCTGTATAGTTCACACTACCCTCTTGGGTTGGGTTCGTTAAGTTCCAGTGGTTAGTCCGATCTGGTTTACACTTGTGCTGGGAGAAGAGCAAATCTTCTTGTTACTCATTTTAGCATAATCTCTTCCATGTTGGCATGGGTTGGCCTAATATAATTAGGGGAGTAAGATTTTTTATCGGTATAATAAACTTCTTTCTGTCTGAGCTTTAACGCTTTCTGTTTAGGTGGCTGCCTTTAGGCCCACTAGAACAGTGTGTTTTATATATTATGATCTTTATCCTCCTGTAAAGGTTGTATCCTTTGTTAAAGGGGCTGTACCCCCTTTAACTAACTCTCATATATTGCCCTAGATACCTTGGTGGTGTATTCTTTGGTTTGGGGTTATATAAGGCTGAACTTCTATCCATTTCTCAGGCAACCAGCTATCACCAGGTTCGGTAGGTCTGTCACTTCTACCCGGAGCTCTTCCCACTCTTTTGCCACAGAGACGGGTTAGCCCTAAATTAATATAGGCTGTCTCGGGGTAGCTCACCTGGTTTCGGGGTTTCAAACTAAAGGTCTCTTTGCTTGAGGGTACTGGCTAAATCATGATGCAAAAGGTACAAGGTTTAGTCTTTGTTTTTCATTGCTTATATGGGTTATTTCATTTCTCTTTCAGCTTTCCCTTGCGGTACTTTCTCTATTGCTTTAGGTTGAACCTTTTCCGTCTCCCGTACTTAGGTAAAAGAATGGTTTAATTTATGGTGTTAGGCCATGTGTTGTTATGAATATTGTCAAATTATATAAATAATTAAGCTAGCTGGTTGGCTCAGGGCGATCCAATTTGCATGGATGTCTTCTCGGTGTAAGTGAGGTGCTTAACTAACTCGGCCACACCCTGAATTTAGTCCAAGTACACCTTCCGGTACACTTACCATGTTACGACTTGCCTCCCCTTGTCAGCGCGTTGGTGTTAAGTAACTTTATTGCATTTTGACAGGGGAGAGTGACGGGCGGTGTGTACGCGCCTCAGAGCCGGGTTCAAAAGGACACTCTGCTTCCTTTTTACTACTAAATCCTCCTTCGAGCACTATTTCATGTTGCATGTCCGTAGTATTCTATTGTAGAAAATGTAGCCCATTTCTTCCCGCTTCGTACGCTACACCTCGACCTGACGTTCTGGGTTGTGCCCATTTTGCTTACTTTTATCACCTTCACAGGGTAAGCTGACGACGGCGGTATATAGGCTGGGGTGGCTAGAAGTGGTGAGGTTTAACGAGGGTTATCGGTTCTAGAACAGGCTCCTCTAGGGGGGTCTAAGGCACCGTCAGGTCCTTTGGGTTTCAAGCTAATGCTCGTAGTACCCGGGCGGACGTCTAATTGTAGTTGGACGTCTGGGTTTACGGCTGAGCATAGTGGGGTATCTAATCCCAGTTTGTTTCTCAGCTTTCGTGGGGTCAGGTGGGCGTTATTAAAGCTACTTTCGTATGTTGAACTTCGGACACCTAGAAGCGTATGACAGCCAAAGGGCCATTCGGCTTTATTGTTAATACTTTCCTTAACCACCCTTTACGCCGTGTATTATTAACTGGGGCCTCTCGTTTAACCGCGGTGGCTGGCACGAGTTTTACCGGCCCTCTTAACCCTGATTGAGTCAAGTTTTCACTTATGGCTTAATATTTATCACTGCTGAATTCCCTTGGGGGTGTGGCTCGGCCAGGCGTCTTGGGCTAAAAACTTGTGCCTGATGCCCGCTCCTCGTCCCCGGGGTAGGGGATTAAGGGCATACTCACGGGGTTGCGGAGACTTGCATGTGTAAGTTGGGTTAAAGCTAATAATAAGGTCAGGACCATGCCTTTATGCATGCGGAGCTTCTCAGGGCCCATCTTAACATCTTCAGTGTTATGCTTTGTATTAAGCTACGCTAGC